TCATATCTCTTCCCGAACCAAACATGAATCTTTCGATTCATTTGGCTCTCACGCTCAATTTTTTCTTTTATCTTTTCTTTGATTGATGGGCATTCCCATATCTTTGAAATGGAATGAGCCTATCCTCTATTTTCTGTTCGTATTCAAAGATATCAATAACATCAGAATCTTAGGAGGACTCTTCAGACCAGACAAAAAATAAAAAATTGTCAGCAAAGTTGTTTCTTTATTTGTTCTTTATTTACAACTTATTAAAAAAAAAAGATTTTAAAGAAAAAAGAATTCTATTAGAATGAGAATAGAAAGAAAATTGAATAGAATTCTGAACTTCATTCTCATTATTATTAGAATGAGATTTCCATTTTTTTCATCCAAAAAATTCTTTTTTTTTATACAAATAAAATACATAGGTCGTCGATTCGGCAGTGGATAAAAAAGGGAAGATACCCATCTTTCCAGTTAATGGTTCAAATAATTTTCTCCATATGAGTGTTCTACATCGAATAAATTCCCAATTATTCCTTTTTTCTTTTTATCATTTCACCCTTTTTGGTACTCACGTAGCGGTAGAAAGAGTACCGTGCTATGCTGTGCCTGGACTTCAAACAATTTATCTTTAACCATGTAAAAGACCTCAACATTATTGGTTGATAGAGAAGAGAATCAAAGTTCATTTACCAATTAGTCACGAAATGCTATGGTTCTTACATATGATTTCTGAATGAAATCCAATTCAGAAGTAATTCGTCGAGATTGTGCACGCTTTGTTCCTAGTTCTGCTATAAAAAAGAATACATAAATAGAAAGAAAGTGCAGCCGGTGAAATCCAACCTATTCTTGAAATAAACAACTCGCACACACTCCCTTTCCAAAAAAAATCAATACACCCAGCACTACGCTTAGATTTATTGGATTTGTTGCTAAAATATCGGTATTAAACTCGAAACTCCCAGCGGATGACCAGTGCCCCACGGAAACAAAAGAATCGGTTATATTTTTCATATGCTCTCCCCTTATAGATAGGACTAACAAAGAACAGAGTTCTTTTTGTATAACTCTGCTTATTCTTTCTTATTAATGGAATTTGAGAATTCTCAAATTTCTTAGTTATGGTTCCGTTTTTATTCTACGATGAAATGAAACATTAAACAAAAGGATTTGCAAATAAAAGAGCTAATGCCACGACCAGTCCATAAATTGTTAAAGCTTCCATAAAAGCCAGACTAAGCAATAAAGTACCTCGTATTTTACCCTCTGCTTCTGGTTGTCTCGCAATACCTTCTACAGCTTGGCCCGCAGCAGTACCTTGACCAACCCCAGGTCCGATAGAAGCAAGCCCTACAGCCAATCCAGCAGCAATAACGGAAGCAGCAGAAATAAGTGGATTCATGGTAAGTTCCTCGCACCAAAAAAAGAAATGGTTAATGATACAACCAACCAATGAATTATTACTTAATCTACTTCTTTTTCTACTTCTACTTTTACTATTTACTTTACTACACTTATTTTTTATTTTTTGATCTTTCTTTATCACTAAAATCTATCGGGTCGAAGTAGCTAAAAACTCCAAATGGAATTCATAATATTACTGAATTGTCAGAACTACTTCGATATACCATTTTTACTTTCTACTTTATTTAAATAGATATGTATACGGTTTTAGTCATTGCGTTTCCTTGTTTATAAAATAGTCTATTCTTTCTCTTTCATTCAATTCACAATAACAGACAAAATAGAAAAAGGGCTGATATGGGAATCCATCTAAATGCAATGGGCTAGAAAAAAAGAGATAGGGATAATTACTATTTAACTAGTAAATAACATATACTTTTATTCTTCCATAACGTAAATCACCTGCACTTTTTATTCTATTAAATCGTATTCTGGAACCATTCTTCGAAACATACACAAGGATTGATACTCATAGGCATTACATATATGTAGTAGGATCCCCAACCCTTCTTTCTCTTCCAATTTCTGCAATATCATCTATCTTTTTTCATATATACATACATGTAGCTATTTGCATTTTCTTATCCAACCCAGTGGATTATATTGAACCCCCGCATTGCTTGAATTGGAATAAGCTTCAAAAAAGACTATAAAGTTAGTCAATGATGACCCTCCATGGATTCACCTATATAAGCCGCAGCCAAAGTTGCAAAAATAAGAGCTTGAATACCACTTGTAAATAATCCAAGAAACATGACAGGTATAGGAACTACTGAAGGCACTAAAGAAACAAGAACAACAACCACTAATTCATCAGCCAATATATTCCCGAAAAGTCGAAAACTAAGAGATAAAGGTTTTGTGAAATCTTCTAGAATATTAATTGGTAAAAGTATTGGAGTTGGTTGAATGTATTTCCCAAAATATCCCAATCCTTTTTTGCTAAAACCCGCATAGAAATATGCCACTGACGTAGGTAAAGCTAAAGCAACAGTAGTATTTATATCATTCGTGGGCGCAGCTAACTCCCCATGAGGTAACTTTATTAATTTCCAAGGTAAAAGAGCACCTGACCAGTTAGAAACAAAAATAAATAGGAACATCGTTCCTATAAAAGGAACCCAAGGACCATACTCCTCTCCAATCTGAGTTTTGCTCAAGTCTTGAATAAATTCAAGGACATATTCGAAGAAATTCTGACCGTCGGTCGGAATGGTTTGTGGATTCCGAACAGCTAGGATGACTGAACCTAATAAGATAGCAATTACAACCCAAGAAGTGATAAGTACTTGGGCATGAATTTGTAAACCTCCTATTTGCCAATATAAATGTTGACCTACTTCTAAACCTGATATATCGTATAACCCTTTGAGTGTTTTAATGGAACATGGTATAACATTCATATTGTCCTCTAACAGAAATTGAACTTCAAAAAAGTAATTATTTTGATTCAACCATCTCTTTCTCAATTCATCTATGTTCATTCATGAATTGAAGTTATGAATCGTATATTTCGAATACCGAGAAATCACATAAAAAAAATACCAATCATTTTCTATTTTAAATATTATTCAATGTTCAAAACATAGTTCAAACTCCAAAAGATGCAAACCAAAATAGTAAAAATCAAAGAGAGTTTACCAAAAACAAACTAATCTTCTTCTTTCTTCTTCTTAATGATAAGATTAATGATAAGATAATCAACCATTTTTTATATAACTAGAATGGCCCTCACAAATTGCAGATACTAATTTGGTAAGAATCAATCGAATTGAAGCTATAGCATCATCGTTGGCCGGAATAGAAATATCTGCAAGATCTGGGTCACAATTTGTATCGATTAAACAAATCGTCGGAATACCCAAAATGACACATTCTCGAAGAACCGTATATTCTTCTTGCTGATCAACGATAATTACAATATCGGGCAATCCCGTCATATATTTGATCCCACCCAGATATGCTTGCAAGGTAGATAACTTTCTCTTCAACATTGCTGCATCTCCTTTGGGGAGACGATTAAGTTTCCCCATTTTTTGTTCTGCTCTTAAGTCCCTGAACTTCTGAAGTCTTGTTTCTGTAGTAGACCAATTCGTTAACATACCACCAAGCCATTTTTTATTAACATAATGACATCGAGCCCTTATTGCTGCTGATGCTACTAAATCCGCTGCTTTCTTTTTGGTGCCAACGATTAAGAATTTTTTTCCCCCACTTGCTGCATCAAAAACTAAATCGCAGGCTTCTGATAAAAAACGAGCAGTTATAGTAAGATTTATAATATGAATACCTTTACGCTTTGCAGAGATGTAAGGAGCCATTCTAGGATTCCATTTATTAGTACCATGACCAAAATGAACTCCTGCTTCCATCATTTCTTCCAAATTGATGTTCCAATATCGTCTTCCCATTTTCCCACACTTTCTATTTTTCTTTTTTTTTCAAAGAGATTTAGTACCCTGTGAAATAAATAATTGTTCCGACGGAACCTTCTACCAGGATTGACCATTTATCTACGAACCAAAACATTTCATTGATTACGAAATCCATAATCGGACCAGAGAGTTAAAGTAAAAAGAATGAATCTCTTGTTAGGAATTAGTAAATTACATTACGTAAATGATTGGTCTGATGTCTCATGGAAAGTGTTTGGGGCACAAGAAAAAAATAAATCTCTATGGTGTAACAAAATATCTCTCATTTCCAACTCGAATAGATTCTTCCTTTTGATTTTAAAATGAATGTTTTTGTCTTGCTTTGAACGATGTACTAATTTTTTGAATCCGGTACCAACCGGTATAATCCCCCCCAGAACAACGTTCTCTTTCAGGCCTTTCAACCAATCAATACGACCTCGTAGAGCAGCTTTTGCTAAAACTCGAGCAGTTTCTTGAAAACTCGCTTCGGATATGAAACTTTGAGTATTCAGAGATGACTTCGTTATTCCCAATAAGATTGCCCGATAACAGATCGCTTCGTCCAAAACACGCCCTGCTCGCTCTGCTCGCAACAATCCAATAAATTCCCCAGGTAAAAAAACATTAGACATTCCATCTTCTGAAACCAAAACTCTTGATGTTACTTGACGTACAATAATCTCTATATGTCTATTATGGATCTGTACCCCCTGGGATCGATAAACCTTTTGGATCTTATTAACCAAAGAGATACGACTTTGGGCTATGGTGAGTTCAGCTCCAATCAAGAATCTCCAGGGGACCCCAAGAATCCTTCGGATACGTTCGTCCCAACCTTCAACTCTTCTTTCGAGGTTCATCGATATTGAATCAATTGAACGAACTTCTAAGATTTGTTCCACTTTTGGAAGACCCTGCGTTATGTCACCAGATCTCGATTTTTCATATATAAATGTAATTAATGTATCTCCTTCATAAAAGGTTTCCCCATAATGGCCATGGACAGTTGCTCCTGGAGTTACCAAATAGGGCTTAGCTGATCTTATAACTAAAGAGTCAACATGAACAATGAAAATTTGACCAGATTTTTTTATGCGTGATCCATATTTCAATAGACATACATTTTCACAAAGGAATTGTCCAAGGCTAATTATTGTCCATGCCTCTTCACAAGAATCGTGATGGAGAAAACACCAATTCAAATGGAATGAATTCCAAATGATGTTACTGCATGGATCGGGATTATAAATCCTACTATTTTCATCTAGGAAAAAGTATTGAAATGGAAGTACTTGAAGCACTTGGAAAGTCTTTTGAAATTTTTCAAGTAAAAAATATTTCTTTAAAAAGACTTGATTATAAGTTCTTAAATAGTAAGATGAACAAAAATTGACTATTTTAGGCACAATAGTACCTAAAGGACCCAAAAAATACCTAATTGGAGTCATGGGATCCGATTCTTTTGTCGCATTATTATATCTTGAAGTATTGAAGGGACCAATTCGAGAACAATTGGATGATGACAAAATTATGAAAGATTGGCATTCCTTATTTCGATTCAACAACGTACCAGGAGTTCCCTGATGTTGGGGAAATAATGGAATCTTCGCCTTGGAATCAAAAGGATTTATATGGGTATGATCTAATTCATTATTGGAAATCAACCCTGAACCTGCCTTATCATACCTTTTTTCGGTATACGAAATAGTGGATTTTACTAACTCAATTCGGATGAAATCACGAAGCAGATCATTTGCCCTTATTTCAACAAAAGAAGCATGAACCTCTTCTTCTATAGAACTCTTTTTTTCTTGGTCCCAAGTCAATACTAAACAAGCCCGAACTAATTGAATACTTGTGTGAGAAATTCCTCGAATTGACTTGCCATTTCCATAAAGTATATAATTGACAATTCGAAGTTGTATATTATCCTTTTCCTGCAAGAGATTCTGAGAGAAAAGTGTTGCTAAATTTATCCCATCAGCTATTTCATATGTCACTACGGGCCGAACCAAAACAAAATACTTTTTTTTGATAGGTGTAATCCGTTGGACATAGATCCAATTTTTCAATTTTTTTGATCCTTTAGAATTTTTTTTTTCTATTCCTGGTGGTATCAAAACGCCACTGTGCCTAGATATTTTATCCACCTCTCCAGAAAAATGAATATCTCCAGAAAAGATTTTCAGTTCCATACTTTTTTTTTTTCTCTCTACTCGGACTAATCCACCTACTCGACTTCTTGTATTTATATTTAAAGCAAGTCGTGTATCTACTCCAACGATACTATTGTTCCGGACCATTATGGGCGAAGATCCAGGTAAGATATGCACTTCCTCGGGAATGAAAAAAAATCGATCTACTTTCATTTGCATTTGGTATTTCGGACTAATTTCTTTTGCTCCTCGATACTCAATCAAATCTTCTTTTTTTACGATTGAATCTACTTCGACAATCCCATATTTCGTAATTCCCGAACTGCTTCTTCTGTATTGCGGATCATCAAAATAAGCAAGAATACTATTTCTACGTAAAATACCATTTATAGGTATTTTAATCGAAATACCAAAACAGGGTATTAGTTTATTTTCTTGTTCTTGATCATATTGTAAGGGAATCACGAATCTATTTCTTCGCTTTTTCGCCAAGGAATTCTCTTTACAAATAGAAGTAGAAGGCTCTATGAGATTCCAATAACCCTTGGATATGATTCGATAAGGTTTTGAATAGTCAAGAATTTCCCTATCTTTTTTACCAAAAGTATCCAACAATTTATGTCTTACTTGATCATTAGTCAGTGAAAGATCAAAGATATATCTTTCTTCGAGAGAAAAAGAATTAGCATTCATTTGATCTTGATCCTTGTGGAGTGAAAAAGACACTATATTGGATCTGCATAGACCTCCTGCTAATATCCATAAATGACTTGTTTTTGGTAATAGATGAACATTACTATATGTATATTCGGGCGCATGATAGCCGTCAGTACTCCAGTGCATTTCTCCTTCTGACTCAGAATAAATATGTTTTTGAACCCTCTCTTTAAAATGAAAAGTGGACGTTCCGGCACGAATCTCGGCAATCACTTGTTCTGATTCTACATATTGATCATTTTGAACTAAAATCAAACTTTTTGTTGGAATATTCACATTATGTAGAATATCTCGACTTTCAATAGTTACATACAAGTCTATAAAACATAGAAAAGCAGGATGCCCATGACGGGTACGTGTGGGATGAACCAAATCCTCATCAAATTTTATTTTTCCATTAGAGGGAGCTCGTACATGTTCGGCAGTACCACCTGTGAATACTCCGCCGGTATGAAAAGTTCTTAATGTTAGTTGAGTCCCCGGTTCCCCAATTGATTGACCCGCAATAATACCTACGGCTTCTCCCAACTCGACCAGGTCACCATGAGTAGGACTCCGGCCATAACATAATTGACAGATCCAAGATGTACTCCTGCAAGTAAAAGGGGTTCGAATATATATTGGGTGTGCTCGAAAGGTTATGAATTGATTAACAAGTCCGATTCCAATATCTTTATTTCGAGTGGCAATGCATCGTAGACCAATATATATATCGTCTGCTAATACACGACCAATTAGTGTTTGGACAAAAATATTTT